TGGAATACGATTCACTTTCAAGATGCCTTGATGGTGAAATGGTAGACACGCGAGACTCAAAATCTCGTGCTAAATAGCGTGGAGGTTCGAGTCCTCTTCAAGGCATAATATTGAGAATGCTCATTGAATGAGCAATTCAATAACAGATTTCGGATCTAATCAATATTGATATACCGAGTATCTTATCTGTTGATACGAAGTATTCCGGCGATCCCCACGATCCGAGTCCGAGCTGTTGGAATTGGAACAGGTTCGGCAGCAGATCACGAAATCTTGGTGATCTTCTCTATCTAATGAATGAGGAGTCCGTTTGGAAATCGTCCGCCCCGCGCCACCCCCCGAGTATATGATTCAACAGGAATCACACAGGGGTAGATTGATAGAAACCTCTAGTAAAATACCCACCGTAACCCAGCGGATAAAGTACATTACATAGTACATTTTAGGGATTGGCGACTTACCCATTCAGTGACTTTGGCACTGGACGTTCCCAAAATGGGTACTATCGGGTCGGGTGAATTAGAGAATAGACAGACGCCTGTTGGCATTCCAGCTTTCCTTCTCTTTTCAGGGCCTATCCGAAAGAGAATCCAGTACCTCTTGGTCGTGAATAGGACGAACCACCTCCATGGATATCTTTGCTTCGGAACAAAACAATTAGAATTAGGCTCGGTCAACCGGAATATGTATTATCCATATGGGAGATCTTCCAATTGAGAAGATCCATCGACCTGAGACGAAGAGAAAGGTCTATCTATTTTCTTTAGTTATTCAGTTAAACCAATGATTCGTTATTGGAGCAGATAGCAACAATCGTTTCATCGGACATGCGTATTTTTTCTTTTCCGACGGATTTCCATGGTTTCATTAATGGAAATTCTTTGATGTAGTGAGTAATAGGCTCTGGTTGTTCACCGTTCAAGAATTCTTGTTTAGGCAGTTCATATCATCCATACATAGTGTTTTGATCTAAGATTTCAATTCTTCCATGCTTCAGCAGTAGCATATTGCTCCATGGAGCTAAGGTCCAAAATATGGAATAAACAAGTGTTTCCACGACTCTACCACCCGGCCAATTCTGTTCCACTTAATCCCCTTTTCATGGCCACATATCTTTACGGCTAAGGAATGGGAAATCTTTCCCCTGTTACATGAATCAAATATTTCATTTCATCCGGGAAAAGCCATCTCTTTCTCCACAATGTCTTTGCCATTTGATCCAATAGCGTTCCGTTAGATAGGAAGAGATTTGATAAATACTGATAACTCTCGGATGGAGTATTAGAACGGAAAGATCCATTAGATAATGAACTATTGGTTCTAAGCCATCTCTGGCGATGAATCAACAATTCGAAGTGCTTTTCTTGCGTATTCTTGATGAACCAGTGTCTAGATATAGATGTAGAAGAATTTGTTTGGGAAGTAATAAGCCCCTTTGACATCTCTTCATCTGCAAAGAATTCTCGACGCGAAAACACAGAGACAAAGGGCTGATCTTTGAATAGGAAAAAGAATGGATCTGCAGGGTCCCAAATGAATTGGCTTATTCGAAAAAAGCCTTGTTCTTTGGACGATCTATCTCGTGTCTGGTACTGCATGGTTCCACTCTGCAAGAACTCCGAATCATTCTCTTGAAGCTCATCCTTTTTATGATAAATGATCCGCTTGCCCCGAAATGACCCGGCCCAATAGGGAAATCCCAATTCAGTGGACCTTTCGATACAATCAAATAGATTGCCACAAGGGCGCCATATTCTAGGAGCCCAAACTATGTGATTGAATAAATCCTCCTCTATCTGTTGCGGGTCGAGGGCCCCTTCCCCTTCTTCAAACTCCGATTCGTATTTTTCATAGAAAAATCTCTGATCAACGATAGAAAAAGATCCATTTTGCATCATATCTAACGGATTCCTTGGTTCGGACCGAAGAAGTAATGTCACTCGATTATTATCAAACTGACTGCAATCCTTTTCTGTCCGTGAGGATCCCGCCAGAGCGCCTTCTACTTCTAATAGGCCACGAACTAGATCAGAAGCATTCTCAACGAATCCATAAGAAGTGATCCTATTTTTTTCACCGGATCCGGGTCCGGGTGAAGACCAAAGATCTTGAGCGACCAATCCGGCAGAACAACTCAAAAGATAAAGAAGTATCGTTAATTTCTTCATGCTCGTTCCAAGTTTGAAGTACCATTTGTACAAATAGGAATCTCCTTCCTTACACGATTTCTTCTTCATATAGATAGATATAGGATCTATGGGGCAATTACTTAGAAGTACATTTTGTGCAACAGCCCTTCCTATCTGATAGAAAAAGACCCCATGATCCTGAACCGATCTTACCTGGGATCGCAAATCCCAAGTTTGTCTATGAAGAGCGGATCTAATTGTATTAGTTTCTATAATTGATTTCTTCTGTGTAATACTAATTGATAGGGCCTCATTGATAAGTGCTACAAGATCTCGTGCATTAGAACCCATGGTTATGGACCCGAATCCGT